AACCGAGTGAATAGCGAGTCATTCATATTATTGCAATACAGGTACGACCGATCAATTAAATTCTAAATAGAAAACTTTTCGTCAAAGAAAGATCTTCCGTAGGCTCGAGGGATAAAAAAAAGCTTCTCGAGTTCTCAGAATCCGTAGGAAAAATTCCTTGATTCCTCAACTTAGATAAAATAGTAATAATTGGTATACTACTCAATTTGAATGAAATCCAATCGGATTCAAATATTTCCTATCTATCCCTGTCCAAAAGGGACAATTTGAGTGGAAGGTCCACATCCTTTTTTTTTTAGAATGAGTCTGTTTGTTTTTATGTGATTTCGTACTGTACAATTCCTTTGTTTGTGGGATCATTTTCCCTCGAGGGGGAATGAGAAGAATTATCGAATGGACTGTTAACTATGCCTAGATCTCGGATAAATGGAAATTTTATTGATAAGACCTCTTCAATTGTAGCCAATATCTTATTACGAATAATTCCGACAACTTCAGGAGAAAAGGAGGCATTTACCTATTACAGAGATGGTGCGATTTGATTCTTTTTTTTTTTATTTATTTACCGCCCTCAGTCTTATGAGAAAGAGACATGATTCAGGATACAAAGAAAAAAGATTCTTGAAATAAACCTACGCTTGATGAAGGTGAAGTTAGTTTGTAGATAGAACAATTCCTTCTGTCGTGTATCCCCGATTGATGCAGCCTCAGATGCTTCAATTGTCGATTCTAGTATTGAGCGAAAGGTTAACCTATAGGTTCTGTATTGCAGGTCAATACTACTTCACTAGTACCAATAGGCCGCATAGGGGAAGAAGCACTACACCTAGGAATCAACAACACGAAAACTTTGTTATAAATTACTCCTTTTCCTTATCGGGATCGGGACTAACAAGAATGGTTGGGACAACAAACATCCATCTCGTTCGTACTTTGGATACTCGTATAACCATCGAAGATCGTTGAAGTGACTAATTCCTGGAAATAGAGGGCGTTGAGGACAAAGAAATTGTTGGAGTTACCATTTCTATCTAGCACCAACACGCTTGGTGTTAAGAAAAGACAGACCTCTTGCAGGAAGGATGGCTAGAGATTTCTTGTAAAAACACCAGCCCCTGTCAGTTCATAATAAAAATATTTCAATCTTTTTTGATTCCATGGATTATTTCCCTTATTACTATGCACAGAAGGGAGGAGCCGTATGAGATGAAAATCTCACGTACGGTTCTGGAACGGAGATTCTTTGAATAGAATGAACGACCGTAACGGATGTCGGCTCAATCCGAAGGAAATTATGCGGAAGCTTTACAAAATTATTATGAAGCTACGCGACCAGAAATTGATCCCTATGATCGAAGTTATATACTCTATAACATAGGCCTTATCCACACAAGCAACGGAGAACATACGAAGGCTTTGGAATATTATTTCCGGGCACTCGAACGAAACCCATTCTTACCACAAGCTTTTAATAATATGGCTGTGATCTGTCATTACGTGCGACTATCTCCACTATAGAAAGAAGGAAAGAAAGATCAAATCTTCTAGTAAATACTAGAAACAAAATAGGCTTTCTACATATGCATCGTCCAAAGCAACGATTTTTATCAGCTGTAGCAAAGAAAGAGACTTCATACGAGCCGAAATATGAAGAAATAGGTATGGCCTATATACTAGATTCTATGGATAAAGGATCTAATTGATGGAGGAAGCACCGTAAAGATCAATTAGCGAGGTTTGGGAGCCGATACAATAAGAACTGCTTACTTATGTCATGATATGAGATAAAAGTTAGGAATCAACTTATGTAATAGAGTCGATCTACTAAGGTATTGAGCAGCGGTGTAGCATCAGATCCCAAAGATAGTAAGTCCTTTCTTTCTTCTGGAGGAAAGTCCTTTTCAAAGATTCTATATGAATTTCTATATGAAACCGAGATAGTTACCTTTCAGAAAATTCTAACGATAGGGGTAGATACCTATGTTCTTCTGAAGGTGGGAGAAAAGATAAAACTGATTATTGATCAAAATTAGAGTTTGAAACTCATGTAATTAACCTCTTCTGGTTAACCCGAGAAAAAAAATGGGATAGATTGACGAGAAATCTTATTCAGTTAGATATGGTAGATTAAGATGGGACACCAAAAGAATTGATTGCTGAGCCGTATGAGGTAGGAAACTCTCAAGTACGGTTCTAAGGGAAGGAATTGACCCACCTATTCCGGCCGGGGAGAACAGGCCATTCGACAGGGAGATTCTGAAATTGCGGAGGCTTGGTCCGATCAAGCTGCTGAATATTGGAAACAAGCTATAGCTCTTACTCCAGGTAATTATATTGAAGCACATAATTGGTTGAAGATCACAAGGCGGTTCGAATAAGAACACTCTCTTTTTTAATTCATTATAATATTGGATCTATCAATCAAATAAAATAGATCGTTCCTCTGGGAAGAGCCAATCAAGGAATTTCATTATATCCCTTCTAACATTGTTCTATCTCA